AGAATTTCGCTTAAATTCGAACCCATAGCTGATGATAGAACTAGAATAGATATTTTCTGTTTCCTACTCACACGAGCCCATATCCTTGCTTTTCTATCAATCTCTAATTCTAATCTCCCCCCCCAATCTGATATTATGGTGCCTGTATACACCGAAATTCCGTTAGGGTCCAATTCTGAACGATAATAGATACCGGGACTTTGCAATATTTGATTGATTACAATTCGGTATATTCCATTTACTATAGAAGTTCCCAGAGAATTCATTAAAGGAATATTTCCAACAAAAATAGTTTGTTCTTGTATGTCCCTACAACTTTTCCAAATTAATCCCGCGGATACATATAATTCAGCAGAATATGTAAGCGATTCATATACAGCATCTTTTTCGTTTATCAAGGGCTCTAATAATTGATATGTTTCTACAAATAATTGAAATTCAATTTCTTGATCTGTATCCTCAATTTTTGGAAATTTTAAAAGTCCCTCTGTTAAGCCCTGATCAATGAATCTATAAAACCCTTCAAATTGTATCTGATTCAATCCAGGTAGTGTAGACATTCCTTCATTTTCACTTCCAAACATTTTGAACTTCCCCGTGAATTTTATAGAAAAATATTCCACGATTTGCTGTCATTCTTCATCAAATCACATGAATCAATTTAGTAATAATGGAATTTCTGTTCTTTTTACTGAATTACATGAAATTTTACCTAACTCCGTGTATGAAATACTTATTCTGAAAAGGGGAATAAATAAAATAGAATTTTACACTTAACTTCGAAGGAAGTTGCAACAAAACAAACAGATAGAATCGAAATTCTAATCTAAAAATGAAAATGAATTGAAAAATTCGACCAGGATTTCAAGGTTTTTTAAGAAATATAAAAAAAATGCATTCCATTCCTATCATTATTATGATATTACGTATTCCAATTCAATCCGATATCCCAAAAAATTAATTCGGGATTTGTTCTGTTTAATGAGATAAGGGTCTAATCTAATAATCCGAAACAATATAGAATTCATTTTTTTTGAAACTTAACCTTTTTTATTGTTTAAAAAAGAATTCGAAAAAGGAGAGAAACTTTTTTAACTTTTTTGGAGAATACGATTAGAGTGAGTAATAAGACTTGTATATATTAATATAGATCTAACTCCAGCTATAGTTAGCTATGTATATCTATATATAGATAGAATAGATAGATCTGTGTCTAACTTTATTGCAGTCATATCCGTTCGGAACAACACATAACACGTCGTGTTAATTTTTTATTTTATATTAAATAGATTGAAATATTAAATAGATTGAATAGCAAAATTGAAAAAAGGGGGTCGGAGAAGCGCAAGAATTTTTTGATAATTACGTATCCGTATAGGTATTAGAATTATATATGGATAAGATACCCGATTAGATAATACCTGTGTAATAATTCAAATTTATGTTCTAGGGTTTACATATACTGCCAGTTGCTGTTATAATTGGAATGGAGAAAGTTTTTTCAATAAAAAAAAGAAATATTGGTTGGTTATGTATCAATTTTGATTTTCTTATCTCACTAAATATCTCATTAAGAAAAAAACATTTGATATTCAAATATTCAAGAATCATTCATAAATTAATAGTTAACGGTTGCAATTTGTTTCGAGATTTTTTTTTTTTTGTAACAGAAGGTGTAAGCTTGTTTTTTTTTATTTCATGTTGTTTCATTTCAAAAGAAAAAGGGGATATTCTCATAATACTTCATATATATATATATACTGGCGGCATGGCCGAGTGGTAAGGCGGGGGACTGCAAATCCTTTTTCCCCAGTTCAAATCCGGGTGTCGCCTGATCGACAAGAGATTTGAAATATTGTATTACGTTTTTTTATAGAAAACTTTTTTTCCAACAGAACCAATCGAGGGAAAGGGAGTCTTGAGACTTGGTAATCTGTCTTAATTCTGTTTTTTATTTACTTAATGAAATAGGGGATAAAATATAAGTCTTATTATTCCTACCTGTTAGTAACATTTATTTCCTTAAAACTTCCTTCGAAGTTTTCGGATATTTTGTTTATGCTTTATGCTTAATGTTTTCCGATTTTACTAAAAATAATAGAAAAGAACTTTTTATTTTAGATGTTCTAATAGAGTGGATTCTAGTTTTTCATCAATGGTGTTAGCCCAGAATCCTCTTTTGACTCCGTACCAACAATTCCACTATTATAGTTATAGTATTTTTAGTGAATAATCCAAAAGAAAAATAATACAAGAAAAATTTGGAACAATTTGGAACAATAAATAATAAAAAAATTCCTTCATATTGATAGGAGACAAAATTTACATGGATATAGTAAGTCTTGCTTGGGCTGCTTTAATGGTAGTTTTTTCTTTTTCCCTTTCCCTCGTGGTATGGGGAAGAAGTGGACTATAAGGGTACTAATAATTGAATTTAAGGGATCTAAAGTACCCTTTTTGTTTTTTAGCTGGGTTTTCCAATTTAGGAACTGTTGAATTTAAGTATTTAATTTATACTAATTAATTGAATTCAAATATAAAATATATCCGCATTTCCGAGTTGTATTCTATTCAAGTAGTGTAATGTATTCTATGTATAACATAGAAATAAAAAATACTCTTTCAATCAAACAAATATTTGAATTATTCCCATATTCGTATTTTGAGAAAATTTAGGGAATCCATAAAAATAGGAAATGGATTCCTTGAATTCTTCATAAAATTTCGATAAACTTACTCTTACCCAGGTTATATATATATGGAAAATAAGTTACCGTGTAACCCCATTCTTACTTTACCCCTTCTTTTTTTATATGATACCGGGATTATAAAAATAATCCGAAATCTTAAAAATTTCAAATCAGAAGAATAAGAGTTGTTTTTTAATTATTTCAGATTTATTGGAATCAATACAAATCAAATAGATGAAACAAAGAAAAAAATTTTGGGCGAAATTCTATAAAATCCGAATAGTAGATTTTATTTCTACTATCCGGATTTTATAGAATTTCGCTGATTGTAGTCCGATTCTTTTTTTAAGACTAAAACCCCAAATTGAAAACCTTGTTAATTTTTTTATTCAATCATTGATTACATTAATAGAAATTTTAAAATCATTTTTAAGCGAAATTAGTCACTTTTACTTACCGTTTTTACGTAAATTATAAGTAAAAAGGCAGTAGGAACTAGAATAAATAGTGCAGTAGCAATAAATGCAAGAATATTTACTTCCATAATCTCTATTATGTTTTATTTCTCTTAAATTTCCAATAAAAAATTCGGGATTTAATCCCATAGAGATGATAAGTCTTTCATCGATAAATTCAACAATGGTATAAATTTTATTTCGATAATATCAAATCGGATCAATATCACGAATAACAATATCTGAGCTATCAAATCGACTCATCGTCGAGAATTAAATAGTATAACATAAGAAGATCTTTTATCCATACCAAAAAAAATCAAATCAAAAAATTCTTTTTGATGCAATTCCAAATTTATTTTCCTTCGTTTTCTTTTTTCGTTGAAACATTTACCTTAAACAAAAAAAGCAGGAAGGATCTTATTCATAAGATTTTGTTTTTTATTTCCTTTCACACAAAAAATGAATGGATATCTTTTTATTGGATTTAATTAATATCAATCCATTAAATAATACATTTCATTGATACATAAATGTACTCACCAATTCCAATATTTCATCGAATCGTTGATAAATGGATTCCATTTTTCCTTCCCTAAACCAAATTCTCATTTTGTTCAAAAACTTTTTTTCAAAAACTTCAAAAACTTGTTGATCACTATCCTTCTTACCCGATTTCCAATTTGATTATCGTTTTTTTATTTCCCGTCTTAGTATGAGATAAATATACTTATCGAATTATAGTAATGAATGACAGTGAAAGAAATGAAGTTTTAATCTTCCGTCCTTTCCAACAAATCAATCATTCCCGCAAAGTATTTTATCTTTATTTGATTTTCTTTCACATTACATATATATTTTAATTTTTGGATTAATAATTTTATTAACGTAACGACTGGAATAAAAATAAACAATTTCGAGATCTAAATGATGAATAAAAAAAATTCTATGGAATTCTGAAAGATGGAAAAATTCTTTTGACCAAATCATATCATTCTATTCTATTATATTGACAATTTCAAAAAACTGTTCATACTATGAACGTAGTATAATGGCGGTCGGGCAAGTATGCCCCCATCGTCTAGTGGTTCAGGACATCTCTCTTTCAAGGAGGCAGCGGGGATTCGACTTCCCCTGGGGGTAGGGTGCTACGAAAGGAAGTTTATCATAAATTTTCAAAAAAAAATGGAAATGGATTCTTCCTGTTCCTGGGTCGATGCCCGAGCGGTTAATGGGGACGGACTGTAAATTCGTTGGCAATATGTCTACGCTGGTTCAAATCCAGCTCGGCCCAAGAATTTGCCAATCCACTATGAAATTATATAATCCGTTTATTTATTGTTCTCCGGAAATGACTGATGTTCTCTGATACGGAAGATTCAAAATATGAAACATCCCTAACGCTATTTATTTTTTTCTGTGTTACATATTTCCACAAATTAGGATCTTGCGAATAATCTAGATTCATATCCAAATCCTTAAATAGAAAATCTAAGGAAAAGATTTCAATAAACAAAAACGAATTTTTTCATTTATTCATTTTTTAGTCCATTTGGCAATAACAAATGTATTATGTATGAGTAATCTGTGTCGATGTCACTAAAGTGCATATCGATATTGATATCAATATATACAAAATCCGCCTCTTTCATTTACAGCAAAATGGTTCGAATCCTAAACAGAAAAAGAAAGGGTTTGAAATAAAACCTTAAAAATATGTATGCTGTACACTCTTTTCCCTGGGATTGTAGTTCAATTGGTCAGAGCACCGCCCTGTCAAGGCGGAAGCTGCGGGTTCGAGCCCCGTCAGTCCCGATGGATACAAATCCAATATTAATAAATTATTTTACTGTGT